GCACGGTCTAATTCAAAAATTTCACCCAATTGGGCACGTCTAGCATATTTTTTCACAGTAGCAGCATCGCTATAACTGACTCCATTGAGTTCGCCACCATAGAACTCAACAGTTACACCTACCTGTTCAACACTATACTTCGATTCTGCCCTTCTAAAAGGCACATCGGCTCTTACAATTCCGTCTCCGTCTACCAAAACTACTGGAAATGTTTCAAAAAAAGTAGGCATACGACGTACAAAAAGCTCATGTCCTTCTTTATCTCTAAAGATGGGGTGTCCTAACCATCCAACAGCTATTCCATCCCCGTTGTCCATTGAGCCCGCTCTGAATAATCCCCCTTTCGCCGGATTATTACCAATGTAATCATAAAAAGCTAATTTTTCGGGAATTTTCGACCAAGCTTCCGACAAACTCAGATTTTCGGCTAGCCCGGCGCCAACCCTTCGATATATTTCTTGCTGGAAGTATCCCTGATCCCACTGATAACGAGTGGGACCAAATAATTCGACGGGGGTAGTTGCTGAACCATACCACATAGTTCCAGCAACAACGAAAGCTGCAAAAAAGACAGCGGCGATACTGCTGGAAAGTACAGTTTCAATATTCCCCATGCGTAATCCTTTGTATAGACGTTGGGGAGGGCGGACACTAAGATGGAATAGACCCGCTAATATGCCCAATGTCCCCGCTGCAATATGATGAGAGGCTATTCCTCCCGGAACAAAAGGATCAAAACCTTCCGCGCCCCACGCTGGATTTACGGATTGTACTTTTCCGGTTAGGCCATAAGGATCGGACACCCATATTCCAGGACCATACAAACCTGTTACATGAAACGCGCCAAAACCAAAACAAGCCACCCCTGAGAGAAATAAATGAATTCCAAAGATCTTGGGCAAATCCAAAGAGGGTTTTCCCGTACGTTCATCACAAAATATTTCTAGGTCCCAATACACCCAATGCCAGATAGCTGCTAAGAAGCACAAGCCAGAAAACACAATATGTGCCCCGGCCACACCTTCGTAACTCCAAATACCCGGATTCGTTATCGTTCCTCCTGTAATACTCCAACCGCCCCATGAATTGGTTATTCCTAAACGAGTCATGAAGGGGATAACGAACATACCTTGTCTCCACATTGGATCAAGAACGGGGTCAGAGGGATCAAAAACAGCTAATTCGTATAGAGCCATCGAACCGGCCCAACCGGAAACTAGAGCTGTATGCATTATATGGACAGAAAGCAACCGACCGGGATCATTCAATACGACGGTATGAACACGATACCAAGGCAAACCCATGGAAATACCCCTTTTTCAAAGAAAAAATAGACACTGTGTAGCTTTATTGCATTGCAAAAGACTATGCTATGGACCTCACTTTTTAGTGGATTATCCCGAAGCAAGGGTGAATATTTATTCTGTTCTGTTGATAATAATTGAACAATTCTGTTCGTAGGAACAAAGAAAGAAAAGTAGATCTATTCTATACCCAATAAGTACCAATACGCAATGGGGGTTGGTCTCGTTTTTTGTGAGCGAATGCATAGATACTTGTTCATCATTCAAACGATCCATTCGTCAGAATTTTTCTTTATTCATTCCCTCTTCCCCTATGAACCTTCCAATCTATGGATAAAATCCGATAAAAGGCACCAATATTATGAAGACAATAAACACGTTTTTACGTTTCCACATCAAAGCTCCCCCGAGGGTGGGTAATCATTTTTCGTTCATTTTATGCCCATTGGCGTTCCGAGAGTGCCCTTTCGTATCCCGGGCGATGAAGACGCAACTTGGATTGACATATAGTGCGACTTGTCAGACATATTGGGTCGTATGGTATTTTCCCATTCTCTCCCCCGACCGAGATATCCCCCGTTCGCCCCAGAAAGATTTTTTGAATCCTCAAAAATTAGTAGCGTGAAGTACAATTAGGTCAATTTATATTTATTAGGGGTATCCATTAGAAGAATTTATGGTTGACCCGGACCAATAAAATAAAATCAAGTAGCCAGACTCCGTTCCGAAAATACCAAATAGGTCATCCATGTATGATTACCACTCGTATCATAAATGATTCTCTTATACCATAAGAGCGATCTCATACTGCCAAACAGCGGAGTAATATGATGAATACATCAAATATTGTGCGGAAGGCATGAAACGAATTGAAAAAAAAAAAAAAAAAGAAATGGTACTAAGATTCTTTGTCCTATATGTGCAAATAGAATTTGGGCGGGTCTTTACCCGGAGTAGAGCATAAACCTAAAAAAGTGGAAGAGGCCTGTTCAATTCAGGAACAAGAAAATTACATTGTGATTTGGATCTCGATGAAACAATACATCAATGAGAGGTTAGTTCGATAAGTTCAATGAATTCTAGGGTTAAAACTCATGTTTCTTGAAAAATAGAAGAAAAAAGCCCCTTAGTTAGGAAAAAATCTGCTACGAAAAAAGAAAAAGGGCTAGAATCGACACATTGATTCTTTTTTTGTTTCGCAATTTTGATTTTTTGAACCGTATGTATTCAAAGATGCGTGTACGGTTCCTAAAGGAGACAATTTTGTCCTAATCAACCGACTTTATCGAGAAAGATTCCTTTTTTTAGGACAAGATGTTGATGACGAGATCTCGAATCAACTTGCTGGTATCATGATATATCTCGGCATAGAGGATGAGACCAAGGATATTTTTTTGTTTATAAACTCTCCCGGCGGATACATAATTCCGGGATTCGGTCTTTTTGATACGATGCAATGGGTGCAACCGGAAGTGTATACAATATGCCTGGGATTAGCTGCTTCAATGGGATCGTTTCTCCTGGTCGGAGGAGAGATTACCAAACGTATAGCACTCCCTTACGCTTGGCGTCAATGAGTTTGTTATTTTAGAGAAGGAGAAGATTATGTCTTCACCATATGGAATTTGAATAAATAAAAGAAATAAAAATATTAAGTAATAATAGCATGGCACTTCAATTTAGATATGAGTAAACTTTTTCAATACGATATGGGTTGAGATAGTAGTATGGAACAAACAAAAAGTCTTTCTTATTTGATCTTATGCATCGGGGGGTCCATTTCAGCGTTACAAATCTTTTTGCTTCAACATCAGAAGTCTTTTCCTGATATTTATGTTATGAAAGGGTATGAAAATGAAAAAAAAAAAAGATCATTTTTTCCTGGGCCAGAAAGAAACTTTGGGATTGTTGAGTCTCATACGAGATAAATATAGAAAGCAACAGAACTATCATAGTATTTTTTGAACTCCTACAATACAAAAGAACAAAAGAAAAGGAAGGATGGTAAATGTCATTCAACGGTCTGGGTCTGATGGATTTTATTTTATTTGTCTCTTTCTTCGATGGAATGGAAAAAGAAATGCCATAGTAAAGCTGTATGCACTGCGCAAAAGATGCTCGTACAGTTGTTCAATTCGATCTTTTTCTTTTTGTTATTCTTTATCTCCCCCTCAGCCCGATGCGAAAATCGAGATAGAAAAAGCGTTTATTATTTTCAGGATTATGATCCACCAACCTGCTAGTTCTTTTTTTGACGACGACGACTCAGGCGAAATTATCGTGGAAATAAACGAATTAATGCAATTATATGACGACGTCATGAAAGTTTATGCACAAAGAACGGGCACTCCTTTATGGGTTATAGCCATGGACATAGAAAGGGATGTTTTTTTGTCAGCAGAAGAAGCACAAAAACATGGCCTTGTTGATCTTGTAGGAATCCAAATGGACGGCTTGTTGGGATTTCGGATTAATTAATTTTACATATTTATAAAATAAATATAATTAAATTAATTAGATATAAATAAATTGAAACAATTGTTTTACTTATTGTTTTTCCATTTTTTTTGTATAAGAGGAGGTAAACACCATGAATAACAGCATCTGGGTTTCCTTCGTTGCCCTTATTGTCATAGGTTATCTCATTAAAAACCTATGAGAATCATATAAGAGCAACGTTGTAGGAATCCAAATGGAGACGACTTATTGGGATTTCGGATTAATTAATTTTACATATTTATAAAATAAATATAAATAAATCGAAACAATTGTTTTACCTACTGTTTTTCCATTCTGTATAGTTCCATTCTGTATAGAAAGAAAAGGGGGTGAACGCCATGAAGAACAGCATGTGGGTTCCTTTCATTACTCTTATTATCATAGGTTATCTCATTAGAAACCTATAATAGGTATTATCGTTGGAATCATAATTAGATCCATATTCAGATTCATAAATCCAAGGAATCGTGATTTGATCTCCTCATCTCGGTAAAATCCGAAATAGAACTTATTCTTATTCATAATGATCCGGTTAGGATCGATCTAAACCGGCCCATTCTGTATAGGATTCAACATGCCAACTATTAAACAACTTATTAGAAACACAAGACAGCCAATCAGAAATGTCACGAAATCCCCAGCGCTTCGAGGATGTCCTCAGCGTCGAGGAACATGTACTAGGGTGTATGTGCGACTCGTTCAGATCACGAGCTAGAACAAATGAGGTGATTTTTCCAGTCTCAATACAATAACTAGTGCCAATGAATTGGATAGAATGTAAGAACTTCAATCACTATCGAAAAATAAGGATCTATCATATACCTCTATTGTGTATAGAATTTATGGTTTCCATTGGTGCAAATCCAATCACCTCGATTTGAGATGAAAAGCAATTCTCCATCGGTAGCGAATGGTTATCCATTAAGCGGGGGAAATGGTATTTCAAAAGCAGAAAGATTATGCTCATACTCTTGCAAGAACGGACTAAGAGGGTCAGCTACCCAGCCAACCCTCTTAATTAAATGCCGTCACTGTATGAATAGATCTCATTGTGAAAAGACCTATTACTGGATAATTCATGGGTAGAGCCAAAGAATGTGAACTGTACAAGTTACAAATAACATTGATTAAATGAGGGAAGAGGCTCCGGTGTATAGAGAGGACCTCACCGTTTAAGAAGTAACCATAGAAACGATGGAAGCCACCATTTATTTATTCATTTCCATTTAATACCTATTTATTATTTATTTTCTACCCATTTTGTACTAAATATCGGTACAATTTCTTATTTTGAGGTAAAATAAATGCCTGGAAGAACTAAAAATCGTGGTTGGGAAGGTCATAGTAGCAAAAGCCATTGGAATTTTTATTTTATACATCGGAAGAATCCGTTTTGTTTTTAATAAGACAGGAAAAGGGGGGGAAGAATGGCTGAAAGAAACGAAATCGATTAGTTATTCATCAAAGTTTCATTTTATTTTATTCAATGATCAGAGTTATACGAGGATATATAGCCCGGAGGCGTCGAAAAAAAACTCGTTCATTTGTATCAACTACTCAACAGAAAATGAGAGCTTTGAATTCCACTCATCGGGATAGAGGCAGGAGAAAGAGAGATTTTCGTCGTTTGTGGATCACTCGGATAAATGCAGTAACTCGTGCGAATGGCGCATCCTATAGTTATAGGCGATTAATACACGATCTGTACAAGAGGCAGGTGCTTCTTAATCGTAAAATACTTGCACGAATGGCTATATCAAAGACGAATTGTCTTTACATGATCTCCAATGAGATCGTCAAATAAGGAGATTGGAAGGAATTCACCGGAATAATTTAAACGGAGTTCCCGGAGAATGACTCCGGGAAGGTAGAGTAGAAATGAATATGATAAAATAAAAGAAATTAAGTAGTAGAACACATTTCAAAAAAAAAATTCTTCTCCCACTCTTTTTCTTTTTTTATTCTATTACGCCGCAACAATTAAATCTCTTCGATTTTTCGAATAAAATATCAATCAATCTGATTTTGAATTCCAATTCAAGTGGTTTTGATTCAATTGAGGAGTAGGCCTATTTATTTCTTATTTCCGGTTCTAGGAGTATTTTTCTTTTCTACCCCAGGAGGATATTGATTTTCTCCTCTCCGAGTATTTTTCTTTTCTCTCCCAGGAAGATATTGATTTTCTCCTCTCCGAGTATTTTTCTTTTCTCTCCCAGGAAGATATTGGTTTTCTACCTTAGGAGCATTTTTATTTTTGCCTCGAGGAGGATATTTCTTTTCTCCTCCAGGAGTATATTTCTTTCTGGTTTTACGAGCATATTTATTTCTGATTATCGACTTGAGTTTCTTAATTAGTTTTTCATTAGCAAGAAAAGGTAATAAAGATAAAACACGGGCTTGTTTTACAGAAACAGCCATTAATCGTTGTTGTTTCAAGGTCAATTTAGTTATTCGTCTAGATAATATTTTTCCATGGTAACTAATAAATTGAGCAATTAAACCCATGTTTCTATAATCAATTTGATCCCCCGGTCTAATTGGGGTAAAACGCCTACGAAAACCTCGCTTGGATTTACCAAAACCTTGCTTGGCTTTATGAAAGAATCGATTGGATTTACGAAAGAATCGCTTGTTGGATTTATCCATATGGTTTATTCCTTATCTCTAAACGCCTATTTATTCATGCATTTCGCATTCGACCAAAATAGGACTTGATTTGTTTATTTATAGAATAGAATTTCATTTGTTCCTGTTCGTTGGAATGGAAGGGTGGTACACGCGTTCCGTTCCGTTCGATCTAGTTCTTTATCTCCCCATGAATCGTATGCTTGTAACAATAAGGACAGAATTTTCTCAATTCCAATCGACTTGGTGTATTATGTCGATTCTTTTGAGTAATATATCTGGAAGTGCCCCGCGATTCTTTCTTGAAATCATTTCGGACACAATTGGTACATTGCAAAATAACTATCCCTCTGACATCTTTACCCTTGGCCATGAACCTCCTTTGAACTTACTCAATTCTTCTATTTTCGATCCGAACCAAAGAAGAAGAACGGAACGAGAAATAAATCGAAGATAAGTTGCTAACCCGAAATCCACTTATGAAAGATTTCGTTGCATTCATCAATAAAGCAATAAAATAAAAAATAAGTAATACAATAATTTCTAACTATTAATTATTCCTAATCCCAGTATTTCATTTACTATCCTGTAGGATCTCGAAGAGTCTACCCTCGACCCACACTTCTATTGATTTCTATTTCTGTTCTACCTCTATTAATTCCATCCTGAACATGAGTTTCGCTGAAGTTCAATCCACTTTTTTTATTCTTTCTCTTTCCTTCCTATCCTAAACAACTGAAAAAAGAGGGGGATTGGTCACAGAGAGTTTATTCTATCTCTAATCTTCAACTAAAATGAAAAAAGGGGAATACCAACGCATCCGGGAATAAACGATTTATCTCTATCAATAGACCCGCTAAAGAACCAAACCATAGAGCGGTTAGCACTGGTGCCACGGAGAGATATGTTTTTATATCTCGCATTGAAAATCCTCCTTCTTTATTGGAATACATATAGGATCAGGCGCATATGTAGTTAAAGATCACTTGTATTTGTACGGGAATCCTTAACTTCAAATGTATATGTACAGTGATCTGGTAGATGAAATCTACCCATCCCTAAAACAGAAAAA